TCTGATTTTTCTCGGGGGAATAGCCAACAATACTTTCCATTGAATGAATAATGGATCCCGATCCTAAAAATAATAATGCTTTTGAATAAGCATGAGTAATCAAATGAAATAAAGCACTTTGATAAGATCCCATTCCCAGAGCTAACATCATATAACCCAATTGAGACATTGTCGAATAAGCTAAACCTCTTTTAATATCTTTTTGAGCAAGAGCTAAAGTAGCTCCTAATAATACCGTGATTATGCCTATCAACGAGATGAAATCTATTATATAAGGTATAACTATAAAAAGAGTAAGAAGACGAGCTACAAGAAAAACCCCCGCTGCTACCATAGTAGCAGCATGGATAAGAGCAGAAATAGGAGTGGGCCCCTCCATAGCATCAGGTAACCATACATGAAGAGGAAATTGCGCAGATTTAGCAGCAGCACCGGCAAATAATAGAACAGCACACAAGGTAACAAATGGAAAATTTACTTCATTATTGTAAACCAAGTTATTGACTATTTCGAATAAATCCCGAAATTCAAAACTCCCTGTTAGCCAAAAAAAACCCAAAATTCCTAATAATAAACCAAAATCCCCTACACGATTTGTTACAAACGCTTTTTGACAAGCATTTGCTGCAAGAGGTCGTGTGAACCAAAACCCTATTAAAAAATAGGAATACACTCCAACTAATTCCCAAAAAATATAAATTTGTATCAAATTTGAACTAGTAACTAATCCCAACATGGAAGTAGTGAAAAAACTCATATAAGCAAAAAATCTCAAGTATCCTTGATCATGAGTCATATAATTATGACTATAAATAAGAACTGTAATTCCAACAGTAGTGATTAACATTAACATAATAGAAGAAAGTGGATCAATCAAGTAACCGAATTCTAAAGAAAAATCATTATCGAGTGTCCAAGACCATACATATTGATAAATCGAACTACTATTTATTTGCTCAAGAGAAAGATTAATTAAAAAAACCATGACTATACTTAACAATAAAATAGTCGGAAGAACCCATAGACGACGAAGATTTTTTGTTGCTGTGGGAAAAAGAAGACGCCCCACTCCTATTAACATAGGAACTGGAAGCAAAATGAGAGGTATGATCCACCCATATTGATATGTCTGTTCCATAAAGTTTTTTCTTTTTTATTTCTTTTTATACTTATTATTATTGTTATTCATTCTGAGGTTCTACTAAATACTTTAAATATTCAAAAAAAGAAGTGCTAATTGGTCAAATGAAAAAGATTTATTACTCAGTACACTTGAAATTTTCAAATTCAAGCCAAATTTGGCATATTTTTCCTGAGTGAAAAAAATTACTAAGAATAGTCTTAGTAATATTTATTGGAATTTTTCCACTTAGTTTACTATTTTTTCTATTCTTTAAAATTTTTCTAACAAACTAGTATCTAGAAAAGAAATACATAATTAATTTGAAAAACGCAGATTTTTTTTGAGCAATAGATGTCTTTCACATCCAGCTAGCAACCTCTTAATTCGTATTTAAATGGCAGTTCCAAAAAAACGCACTTCCGCAGTAAAAAAGCGTATTCGTAAAAAATTTTGGAAAAAAAGGGGCTATTGGACAGCGTTAAAAGCGTTTTCCTTAGGAAAATCTCTTTCAACCGGGAATTCAAAAAGTTTTTGCGCGACAAACAAATAAAATGCATAAATAAAATCCGTAATAAAACATAATACGTTGAAATAATTTCAAGTAGGTCCCTTAACCATTCCATTTCCTGTTGAATTAATAAAAATAAACAGGAAATGGAATTTAGTATGCTATTAGAACTCGTAATTTCTAATACATATTAAATTAATACATAGTAAATTAAGAGATTTTATATATTCAAATTCAAAAATAGAAAATAATTAAAAAAAAATTCTAAGAATTCTTCGATTTTCATTAGGAAAAAAATAATGAATAAAGAATATTTTTTATTATTTCGTTTTAATGGGGTTTTTGGTTTCACTTTACACTTTATTAAAATAAAATAAATCAAAAATAGTTCATTAAAACAAAAATTTTTGAGGGGTTCTACCCCTTAATTCTGTAAGACTCTCCCCTTTTCGAAGAAATTAAGTCGAGGAAAGAAAAAAATACACACTAAAACAAAAACCCTAAAAGAAAATAATGAACCCTCAAACATTTTGTAAACAATATTGTGTCCAATTAAATCTAGACGAATTTTTATTCATAGGTTATTATGAGTTCAAGACAAGCCGCCATGGTGAAATTGGTAGACACGCTGCTCTTAGGAAGCAGTGCTAAAGCATCTCGGTTCGAGTCCGAGTGGCGGCAGGGCATCTCCTAAAACAAAGTAATTCGATCCTATAATGAATTTAATTTCCTATTTTTATTTTCTAATTCTAATTTAAGGAACTTTTTTTTATGATATTTTCAACCTTAGAGCATGTATTAACTCATATTTCCTTTTCAACCGTTTCAATTATAATTACAATTTTTTTGATAACCTTTTCAGTCGATGAAATCGTAAAACTATATGATTCATACAAAAAGGGTCTGATAATCACTTTTTTCTGTATAACAGGGTTATTGATCACTCGTTGGATTTATTCGGGACATTTTCCTTTAAGCAATCTATATGAATCATTAATCTTTCTTTCATGGAGTTTTTCCTTTTTTCATATAGTTCCATATTTCAAAAAAGATCAAAAATTTCTAAGTACAATAATGGGCCCAAGTGCTATTTTGACCCAGGGCTTTGCTACTTCAGGCCTTTTTACGGAAATGCAGGAATCCGCAGTGTTAATACCTGCTCTTCAATCCGAATGGCTAATAATGCACGTAAGTATGATGATATTAGGCTATGCATCCCTTTTATGCGGATCATTATTATCAGTATCAGTTCTGGTTATTACAGTTAGAAAAAAGATAAAGTTCTTTTCTACAAATAATCTATTAAATTTCAACGAGGTATTTTTCGCCGATGAAATGGAATATATGAGTGAAGGAAATAATATTTTACAAAATAGTTCTTTTTTTTCTCCAAAGAATTATTACAGGGCGCAATTGATTCAACAATTGGATTATTGGAGTTATCGGGTTATTAGTCTAGGATTTATCTTTTTAACTATAGGAATGCTTTCTGGAGCAGTATGGGCTAACGAAGCATGGGGATCCTATTGGAGTTGGGACCCAAAAGAGACTTGGGCTTTTATTACTTGGATCATATTTGCGAGTTATTTACATACTCGAACAAATAAAAAATTTACGAGTACAAATTCAGCAATTGTAGCGTCTATTGGCTTTCTTATAATTTGGATATGTTATTTTGGGGTCAATCTATTAGGAATAGGACTACATAGTTATGGTTCATTTCCATTAACATTGAATTGAATTCAAAAGGTAGTTCTTAGGAATAGGAATCAAAAAATTTCCAATATGTATCACATCAAAAAACTTTGTGTGAACTGGTGAGAATCCCCCAAATGACTACAATATTTGATTCGGGGGGTTCTCGCCGGTTCAAATTGCATTCTTTTTACTTAACACAAGAGAACAAGAAAAATCTGTCTTTTCTTTTTGTCATTGTACAACGAGAACGCTTTGTCAAATGATACGATTTTGTTTATTTGTTTTCTTTATTTCTAAAAGCTATCTATAAAAAGAATTAGATAGAATAACTTCCGCTTTTTCAACTGATAATGAAAGAGCGAAATCGGGGTACATACCAATACCTAGTACGGGTAAAAAAATCGAGATCGAAAGAAATAACTCTCTCGGTCCAGAATCAAAAAAATAAGAGTTTGAAACATTAAATATTTTGTACCCATAGAACATCTGGCGTAACATAGATAATAAATAAATAGGAGTTAATAGCATTCCAATTGCCATTACAAATGTAATTAGGAACTTTGTCATTAAAAGATATTTTGGACTAGTAATTAGTCCAAAAAAGACTATTAATTCGGCAACAAAACCACTCATACCAGGTAATGCAAGGGAGGCCATCGAAAAGCTATTGAACATTGTGAATATTTTTAACATTGGAATAGCTATTCCACCCATTTCGTCAAAATAAACAAGACGTACTCGATCATAAGTCGTTCCGGCCAAGAAAAAAAGTGCAGCACCAATAAATCCATGAGAGATTACTTGTAAAAGGGCTCCGTTTAGCCCCATATCAGTGATAGAACTAATTCCTATAATTATGAAACCCATATGAGATACAGAGGAATAGGCTATTCTTTTTTTCAAATTCTGTTGACTGATAGATGTTGAAGCTGCATAGATTATTTGTATTGCACCTACTATCATAAACCAAGGAGAAAATAGAGAATGTGCATGTGGGAATAATTCCATATTGATGCGAACTAATCCATACGCCCCCATTTTTAATAAGATTCCGGCTAGAAGCATACAAGTACTATAATGCGCTTCTCCATGAGTATCTGGTAACCATGTGTGTAGGGGTATGATTGGAAGTTTTACAGCAAAAGAAATAAGAAATCCAATATATAATATTATTTCCAAGACCACAGGATAGGTCTGGTTGACTAATCTTTCAAAATTAAATGTTGGTTCAGTAGAACTATATAAACCGATACCCAGAACTCCCATTAAAAGAAAAATGGAACCCCCCGCGGTATACAAAATAAATTTTGTAGCCGAGTACAGACGTTTTTTTCCCCCCCACATAGATACAAGTAGATACACAGGAATTAATTCGAACTCCCACATGAGGAAAAAAAGTAAAAGGTCTCGAGAAGAAAATAATCCTATTTGTCCACTGTACATTGCTAACATCAAGAAATGAAATAATCGTGAATCTCGAGTAACCGGCCAAGCCGCTAAAGTAGCTAAAGTAGTGATGAATCCGGTGAGTAAAATGGGTCCTATAGAGAGTCCATCTATTCCTAATCTCCAATGAAAATCAAAAGAACCGATCCATTTATAATCCTCCACGAGTTGGATTAATGGATCATCCGATTGGAAATGATAACAGAATGCATAAGTCGTTAAAAGAAGCTCTAATAAAGAAATACATACAGTGTACCACCGGATTGATCTATTTCCCTTATGTGGAAGAAAGAAAATTAAGGAACCTAGAAATATGGGCAAAATGGCAATTATTGTTAAGCAAGGAAAATGATTCGTGGTAAAGACAAGATACACTTGGACCAGAAAAACCCGTGCGCAAAATATTTTATTTTTATTTGAGCACGGGTTTTGTCGGTAAAAAAAAAACAAGAAAATGGAATCAAGTAGAGTTTTATGGAACGTATCAATAAGCTAGACCCATACTGCGAGTTGTTTCATGCCATAAATAAACTCGAACACTCAAGAAATCCGTTGGACAAGCAGATTCACATCTCTTACAACCAACACAGTCCTCGGTCCTTGGAGCAGAGGCAATTTGTTTCGCTTTACATCCGCCCCAGGGTATCATTTCTAATACATCGGTGGGGCACGCTCGGACACATTGAGTACATCCTATACATGTATCATAAATCTTTACTGAATGGGACATTGGATCTATACGTTTTTGAGCGTCATAAATTTTCGGTCTAGTTTAAGTTTAATTTGAAATGAATCCTATATTTAGATACCAGACGAATCAATGAGTGATCAGAATCAATTTGCTTCCGAATTTGTTTATGTTTATGAGCGAAGACCAAAATACTTTGATTTCTTATGTTATGTTTTCCCAACCAAGATCATATCTTACCCGTATCAAACCAACTAATTAAAATCAATTTAGGAATATTCCAATTCCATTTATATCATTAATATTAATACTATTTATTCAACAAATTGGATTGGTTAATACGAGTTGATTTTCTGTTACGATAAATTGATGAAACAATAGCCGACCCAATGGCTGCTTCAGCGGCTGCAATAGCTATAACAAAAATCGAGAAAATGTCTCCTCTTAATTGACGACTATCAAAAAGATCAGAAAATGTTACAAAATTGATATTAACTGAATTTAATATAAGTTCAAGACACATAAGAGCTCTAACCATATTTCGACTTGTGATCAATCCATAGACGCCAATAGAAAATAAATAGGCACTCAAAAAAAGTATATGTTCCAGCATCATTAACCAACTCCTTATCACTCTTAATTCATTTCAATCTGAATAATAATTCCATTGATTCGATTCGGATCTAACAAGTACGGAATAAAACAAGAGATATAGATTGGTAATCGATAAAACGATTCGAATATTCTCCTTCCATTAATTCAATTTTATCAATTTTTTTGAATCACGGTTTATTATTGACGAGCTATAGCAATTGCACCTATTAAAGTGACTAAAAGAATTATTGAAATGAGTTCAAATGGAAGAAAAAAATCTGTTGATAAACGAATTCCGATTTGTTGACTATTAATTAGCAAATCTTGTTCTAGAATCTGATTTGATTTTGTAGTCCAAAGGATCCCATACCAAGACGTATCTAGAATAGTAGTGATTAGTAAAATAAAAAGACTTGTACAAACCATTGAAGTAACTCGATCCCCAACTGTCCAAAGATGAAAATCTTTGTAATATTCTGAACCATTCAGAAACATTACAGCAAAAATGATTAAAACATTGATAGCTCCCACATAAATAAGGAGCTGTGCAGCAGCTACAAAATATGAGTTCGACAGAATATAGAATAGGGATATACAAAAAAGAACCAGTCCTAATGAAAAAGCCGAATAAATCGGATTCGGAAATAATACTACTGCTAGACTTCCTAATATAAGACCCGATCCCAGAAAGACTAAAAGAAAATCATGTATTGGTCCAAGTAAATCCATTTTTATAGAAAAAAAAAAAAAAGAAAAAATTTCATGTCCTTGCTGATCTGACCAGGAAAAAGAAATAAAGATATTCGGATCTTTCTTAATTGAATGAAATTTCAATGGGGGGATGGTGTGAATTGATGTAAATCTAGTTCGTAGGCTATACTTTTTCTTAAAAATGGAGGTTAAAACTATCCATTTTGAAATAATTATTCGAGTCGAAATCATTTTCGATCAAAACGAAACCACACTTTAGATCAAAAAGCTATTTTGATTTGGAATTTTGAAATGGTTTTTGAATCAAGAATCTTCTAGATTTTGTTAATTCGAAGAAATTGTTCGAATTGTGTAATCGTCAATTATGGACACCGGTAACCGACCTAAAGCAATTTGATTATAATTCAATTCGTGTCGATCATAAGTAGAAAGTTCATATTCTTCAGTCATTGATAAACAATTTGTTGGACAATATTCAACGCAATTACCACAAAATATACAGATGCCAAAATCAATACTGTAATTAAGGAGTCTTTTCTTTCGAATATTAGTTTCCAATTTCCAATCTACAAGGGGTAGGTCTATAGGACATACACGAACACATACTTCACAAGCAATGCATTTATCAAATTCAAAATGAATTCGGCCTCGGAAACGTTCCGATGTGATCAATTTTTCGTAGGGGTATTGAATAGTTACAGGTAAACGATTTGCGTGGGACAGGGTAATCACGAAACCTTGACCAATGTACCTGGTGGCTCGGATTGTTTGTTGACCAGAATTCAAGAACTGAGTTAGCATAGGGAACATATCGAAATATTTATAACTAATTTGACTTGTTTCTTTCTCTTGTTTGAGACAAGTTGTGAAAATAGAATATTCTATTCCTTTACAATGAAAGAAGCTGGAACGAAGTTGTTAATAATAGATTACCTAGAGAAATAGGTAAAAGAAATTTCCACCCAAGATTTAATAGTTGGTCCATTCTTAGTCTCGGTAAAGTCCATCTTGTTGCAATAGAAATGAACAAGAACAAATAAGTTTTAGCTAATGTAATAAAGATACCAATTATTGTTCCAAAAACTTGACTTCGTTTATTTATATCAAAAAGCTCAGTAACGAATAGATATGGAATAGAAAGATTCCAGCCCCCCAAGTAAAGGACTGTTACAAATAATGAAGAAACTAGTAGATTTAGATACGAAGCAACATAAAATAAACCAAATTTGATACCTGAATATTCGGTTTGATAACCTGCTACTAATTCTTCTTCGGCTTCTGGTAAATCAAAAGGTAATCTCTCACACTCGGCTAGAGATGAAATTAGAAAGACGATAAACCCTATAGGTTGACGCCACAAATTCCACCCCCAAAAACCATATTTTGACTGCACTTCAACTATATCAACCGTACTTGAGCTGTTAGATAATCATAGTCGATGGGAACATCACTGTTCCCGCCGCTATTACAGAACCGTACATGAGATTTTCACCTCATACGGCTCCTCAGAGATCACAAATAATTCTAAGGACTTTTCAACATTCTTTATCTTGATGTGTTTATGTAGGATAGATATAGAGATAAACTCTTATCCTAAAGCCTAGAATTAGACCAACGGAATTCTGTCTGCTAGATTTATAGTAAAATAGTGCTTTTGAATTGATCTCATCTTTTAAGAATTCTCATTTTTCTTTATTGATTAATAACTTTATTTTTGAATAAAGAAAGAGTTCCTTTTTAGGGTAGATATTTCAACTTAACATTTTCAATTAGGAAAAAGAATTCGATATTGCATTACATAATACTAATTTTATTTCCTTCCGGTTCTCCTTTCTCATAAAAAAAAGTAAAAGATTTCTTCGTTCTTGATAGTTATTTACTTAAAAGGTGGATAGGAACATACTCTGGATCAAAATCTTGGGGAGTACTTCTTAAGCATTTCTACGAACTTAAAGCCCCAATTCGAATTACTTTTCTATAAATAAAAAGAAATATCCTGTTCAATAATTTACAGAATCTACATAACTAATCCTTTGTGTATCTTGGTCTTCCTAACCCTCCACTCATTTTTGGAACTGGTAATAAATCTATGGGAATAATTAGTAAAACCCCCATAGAGTTGATCTTTTGAACCCGATTCAAGTGATGATAAGTAATCAATCAATCTCGGAGTAAACAGTCTCGACTGCTTCTATTTGCTTTCACTTAATTCTCGTACATAGGAAATGAGATTGAATTCTTTTAACAGCAATTTTCAAACCGTTTTATTTCACTCATATAACTATCTGGTTTAGTTCATCCATCCCAACGATAATGATGGACAAAAATAAATAGATATCATTTAACTCTCTTGCTAGAAAGAAAAGAACTAGGCAAATTTTTATGTCTCACCGAATCGCACGTAGAGATATTGATAATACACATAGAGTTAATGGTATTTCATAACTAATTGATTGAGCAGCAGCCCTTAATCCACCTAAAAAAGAATATTTATTATTTGATCCATATCCCGACATCAGAAGTCCAATGGGAGCAAGACTTGAAATAGCAATCCATAAAAAAACACCAATACTAAGATCGGTTAGAAGAAAGTGATAACTAAAAGGAATTACTGAATAACTTAGTAAAATGGATATTACTGCTATAGCTGGCCCGATACTGAATAAACGAGTATCACCTCTAGATGGAAGAAGATTCTCCTTGAAAAGTAATTTTGTACCATCTGATAGAGCTTGAAAAATCCCTAAAGGCCCGGCGTATTCGGGTCCAATACGTTGTTGTATCCCTGCAGATATTTCTCTTTCTAACCAAACAATTACTAGCACACCCAGTGTGATTCCTAATACAAGAGTGAAAATAGGGACAAGGATCCATATGATCCCATAGACTTCTTTTAAGGATTCCAATCTGGAAAAAGAATAGATAGCTTGTATTTCTGTTGTATCCATTATCATTTCAACGATCAACTTCTCCCATAATGATATCTATGCTACCTAGTATCGTCATAATATCAGCCAATTTTATCCTTTTAACTAACTGGGGAAGAATTTGCAAGTTGATAAAACCCGGCGGGCGAATTTTCCATCTCCAAGGAAAAACACTCTGATTCCCTATCAAAAAAATTCCCAATTCTCCTTTTGGAGCTTCGACTCTTACATAAAGTTCTTGCTTGGACAATTCAAAGGTTGGAGAAGATTTTTTACTAATAAATCGATATTCAAAATCATTCCATTCAGAATCTTTTATCCTACCAAAGCGTCGGATTTCTAAATTCTCATATGGTCCCCCTGGAATTCCTTCCAGAGCCTGTTGGATAATTTTTATGGATTCTGTCATTTCACTGATTCGTACTAAATACCGAGCTAATGAATCCCCCTCTTTTTGCCATTGAATCTCCCAATCAAATTCGTCGTAACATTCATAACGATCAACTTTACGAAGATCCCATTGTATTCCGGAAGCTCGTAACATTGGCCCCGATAAACCCCAATTTAGGGCTTCTTCTGCACCAATAATGCCTATGCCTTCAACTCGTTCTAAAAAAACGGGATTTTGTGTAATAAGCGTTTGATATTCAGCAACCCCAGTTAAAAAATAATCGCAAAAATCCAAACATTTATCTATCCAGCCATGAGGTAAATCAGCAGCAACTCCCCCGATACGAAAAAAATTATGCATCATACGCATACCGGTAGCGGCTTCGAACAGGTCATATATCAATTCTCGTTCTCGAAAAATATAGAAGAAAGGGGTCTGTGCCCCAATATCTGCCATAAAAGGGCCGAGCCATAACAAATGGGAAGCAATACGACTCAACTCCAACATAATAGTTCTGATATAGCTAGCTCTTTTAGGTACTTGAATGTTGCCTAGCTGCTCGGGTCCATTTATGGTTATTGCTTCTGTGAACATAGTAGCTAAATAATCCCAACGTGTTACATAAGGCAAATATTGTATAATTGTTCGATTTTCCGCAATCTTCTCCATACCTCTATGTAAATAACCCAATATTGGTTCACAGTCAATAACATCTTCACCATCAAGAGTAACGATCAGTCGAAGAACACCGTGCATTGATGGGTGGTGAGGGCCCATATTGACTATCATGAGATCCTTTCTTTTAGTTGGCGTAATCATAAAATTTTTCTCGAGTTATTCTTCCATGCATTGCTGAAATTGAAAAGAAGTTCATCAAAATGTAAACAATTAAGTCCAAACGGCGTCGCGTTTCAATTAATGAGTTTTTCTCTCTCGAATATTCAACTCACCGATTAATTCTTTATACCGCCCTCTATTCTTTTTTGACAAATAGGCCAGTAGTCCTTGCCGTTTTCCCAAAATTTTTCGCAAACCTCTCTGAGATGAAGAATCCTTTTTGTGCAATTCCAAATGTGAAGTAAGTTTCCTTATCTTAGTGGTGAAACTGAATACTTGAAATTCGACAGACCCTGTGTTTTCTTCCTTTTCTTTTTGAGAAATAACCAAAATGAATGAATTTTTTACCATAAAAAAATTCCCCTTTCTCTTTTTACAAATATGGATTTTATTGATCAGTAATAATAATGCTATTACGGTATATACAATAATCGAATCTGAATTTCTTTCGAAACTCCTATTCGAATCAATCAAGCTAATTTCAAATAGGATTTCGATAGGAATAGAAAAGGAAAATAATGGATCCACTTTCACATTGAAAATGAGAGGCCTAAAATGAAGGAGGTTCTGCTGATTCAGTTCGAGATCTAATTGGTAATTGGGACATTATTTATTTCATATTAGATACTGTCATGTGACCCCCCTATGTGTTTGTTTGCTTTCATAGACCCTATATTATTCTATTATATCTATCTAGAATTCGATTCTAGATATAGAGTATAGTATATATAGAAAAAGTGTATTATCCACGGATTTTCAATAGTGGATACAGGGAGATCCTTAACATACTGAAACAACTGCCATTGTTGGGATCAAACCAATAACGACTTATATAAGCTAAATCTTCGAATTTATAATTAGGCCAAAGAAAGAGTTTTAATTTCAGTAATTTCATTTTCTCTCCATCAAGGTAATTATTATCATGTGAAACTCGGCTAATGTTTTGTATGCTCTTTTCGTTGCAAAATACTGAATTTTTCTCTACATCATTTCGAGTCTTTGAATGGAAACAGATTAGAATTCCTAATTTTTTATGACGTCTAAACGATAAAATATTTTCAGGACCAATCAAATCAAAATGATTTTTGTTTCTCTTTCCAGTTATTCTTTGATGCGATGCTTCATCTAAAATTTTTTTAGAAACATATCGTTGCTTTTGGTATTTTCGATTAGTTTGATGCTTATTCTTATGAACCAATGAAATACCTATGGTTTGATACAGAATCTTTTGTCCATCCTTTTTTCCAGATATACGAATGGGTTCGATAATCAATATTCCGCTTTTCAGTAATTCTGGAAAAGTTAAATTCCTCTGAATCACCATTAGATCGAAATTCATTTCTTTCTTTTGAATCGAGGATATAGTAACCTTTCTTGGATCTATCAGTCTAAGCAGAAGACAATATACCTTGATATTATTGATCAGTCTTTGAGTATCGTCCGACCTCAATTGAAAAAGCAAATAGCGTTGCAGGAAGCGGTTGAGTTCTGCTTGCGTGTCACTTTTGTATTGTTTTTTCTTTTTCCCTTTTTTCATGTCTGATCGCGCATAATTTTCGTTACTATCTTTTTGTTGCGGGAGAACAGATCTAAGATCTCTGGGCCTTGTGGGTTCTCTTTCTTCTTGATTTCCATGCTCTTTATTTGATGCTACCAAAAAACTTATTTTTTTTTTTTTGTTGATCTTTTTCTTTTCCTTAATATTTTCATTTCTATTCAAATTTAAAAAGACAATTTTGCTTGGTAAAACCCAAGGTTCCCTTTTGTATACAGTATAAAGGAACACCAGTTCTGGGAAGAACCAAAGTTCCAGATTCGATATGGGGCACTTCACCATTTTTTCATTCATTCCCATCCAATCCAAAAATCCTTTTTGGGTTTTTGGTGAATTGATTTCTGGAATCATAAGATAAAAAAGATCTTTTTTAGGAATTATTTGAGAATTCTTAGTACGAGTATTTTGATTCCTATTGATATCAATCGTCATCCAGCTCGCAATATTGGCTTTTTGTCTAAGACAAAAATTGAGAATTTTCCAATCCAAATATTTTATTTTTTCCAGATCTATATATAGACTATCGAACTTTCCTAGATTATTAGTAATAAGGCCGTTACTCAGCATATCAAAAAAGGTTTGTTTAGGTGTGTTATAATAAATCTCTTGGTTCTTATTTCCTTGAACTGGAGATCCATAAAAAAAGCGTTCCGCTTTATTTTCAGAATTAACAAATTTATATGATAAAAGATCATATCTAAAGTATTTCGGAAAATTTTCTTTATTATTAAATAATAAATCCACTTTCAATTCTTTTTGTTTCTTGGAATTAATTAATTTATTTTTTTCATATGAATGCTGTTTGCTTACATTTTCCTTTTTAGCTTTAGCTATGTGATGCCGATGAACTCTATTTCGCCATTTTTCTGCTATTAATCTAGACGGGGATAAATCATATTGAGAATGTTCTCTTAACCAGTTTTTCCATTGATTCATTTCATAACTCGGAAGTTGTTTATCCTTCAATTTTTGATCAACGATTCCTTGTATTTCAAAAGAATCCTTTATTTTAGGCTTAAGAAGGAAAGGGATTCCTTGACATTGAAGGATAGTTCGTAATTTATACGAGTTAGTAACCTGGAGTTGTGAGAATCTGTAAAATACATATGCTTGTGACACGTAGGATAAGTCATAAAAAATATGTAAATTTCTTTTACTAATATTTTCAAGTGACTTTTTTAGAGTTGAAATAAATAGAATTGTATTTTTATCAATTTTTCCTTCTTTTCTTTCATTATCATTATTGTAAATGAATTTCTCAATAATTTTTTTTTCTGTCAATAAAGAATTTATCCATCTCGGAGATGTAATTTGACTAAATGATTCGTCAACTATCTGATTATTAATTAGAGAATCTTTTTCTTCTTTAATTTCACTCGATTCATCTATTTCTACCTGTCTTAATCGAAATAGTAAAATTTGATTTATTTTGGAAAGTTCTTTTTTTAAAAAAATAATACTTTTGATAACCCATTCTTTTGTTTCTTTTAAAACCTTTCGAAATGGTTTTGTTTTTCTTTTGAAAACTATTAGAACTCGAAAATAGTTTTTTTTTAATTTTTCTTTTTTTTTTTCGAGTTCCTTTAAAATGGGTTTAAAAAAGGAAGGACGTTTGCGGGGTGAACTAAAAGGGAGTTCAGCTTCCATTCCAAAAACAGTTAAAAAAGAAAAATCATCTTTTTCTTTTATTAAATCTTTCTCAGAAAATCGTTGTTTTAATTTGCGCCAAGGTTTTAGACAGAAAGGAAAAAATATTTTTATCTGAATACCATCTGTCAGCCAATTTTTCGGAAATTCTGTTTCAGATAATGCAACACCATTATAGGTACATTTAACATACATCTCTCTATTCCAGTCCTTGAAATCTTCCGACCATTCAGGAGGTTGGAATAGTAATAGACGTCCGATATTTTTCGAAATTATGAACAAAGGCAATATAATATATTTTCGAAAAATGGATTGAGTTAGTAATATGCAACCTCTTAGTACTTGGGCAAATGGAATGGTATCCCAGGACTCTGCTATCTCTATTCGCACTTTTTCATTTACTGTCTTTTTCTCGTTTTTTTTTTTTGTTTGCTCTTCTATATACTTGAAATTTTTGAATGCTTCCTTTTTCTCTATCCAATTTTGAAAAATTACTTTAATTAATCCGGAGATATCAAAAGAAAAAAGAGGGGAATGCGCGTTTGCTTGAAACAAGCGCCCAATTACTATTTTACGTCTTTGAGCTCGCATAGAACCTTTAATTATATCTCGCCGAAAGTCGGGTTGGTGTGAATAACGTATCAAAGCCAGTTCCTTTCTTTGATCAGCCGTATTAGTATTATCCCTAGTATTACTATCCCTATTATTAGGATCAGTATCCTTCTTATTATTATTAATAGTAAAAATTATTACACGTTTGGCTTTCCTTGAACGAATTTCATGATCTTCTGGTACATCTTCTTCTTCTTCTTCTTGGTCTCTCAATTGTTGTTCTAATTCGGTAATTAATTTATATGACCATCGAGGGACTTTTT